AAGGGCGTACCTCGCCTCGTTCCCCTGAATCCACAAGTCCCAGCCGAGGACCACGACATTACCCGACCTCGTACATCTGTAACAGTCACAATGGTGTTGTTGAAACTTGCTTGAACATGAATAACGCCCTTTGGTATTCGGCGTCCGCTTTTACGTGAACGAATCCGTCCCGGCCTACGCAAAACACTTCTTGGTGTAGATTTTGCCATATTTGATCATTTCATAAATCGAAGTCAGAGATATATGGATATATCCATTTCATGTCAAAACGATCTTTTATTTTGATTTGTTCATCTGGTTCCTTTCTCGAGTCCCTTTTTGAAAGATTATCCTTGTCTTTGTTTATGTCTTGGGTTGGAACAAATTACTATAATCCGGCCCCTCCTACGGATCAGTCGACATTTTTCACAAATTTTACGAACTGAAGCCCTTATTTTCATAATTGTTATTCCTTAAATGAATTTCTAATCTACTTATTGTTATTGGAAGAAAATAAGTTTCTTGAAATTTTTGAACCCTGGCTTGTATCCCCCTGAAAGGAATGTTGCAAAATCACCTAATTACTCAAATCATTACTCAAATCCTTTTGTGTAGTCTAGATATTAATATTCTATATCCGTCCTCCATTTGAATCATAACGACTTCCTGCAATTTTGACTCTATCCACCGAGCGTATATGTATATATGTATCAAAATGGGGCGGATCCCTCGTGAAATATACCTAGAATCATACTTTGTTCTTTAAACCATCGAAACTAAACCGACCCCAGAGCATACCGTTGATAAGTTAGTCAGTAATTAAACCCCGAGGAACCCCCCCCCTCTTTTTTTTTTTTTTCACAATACAAAAGTGAGCTTCGGATAGAAGAAGAATTACCATATATAACATAAAATTTCCCCGCCGATTCTTTCTAATCGAGCCGCTCGGTCTGTCATTATACCCCGAGAAGTAGAGAGAATTACAATCCCCATCCCATCTAAAATTCTAGGAATTCGTCGATAGTTAAAATAGATTCGTAGACCGGGTCGACTGATTCGTTTTAAATTTAAAATTGGTCTATAGGGTCCTTTCCTATTCCTTCTATGTCGTAGGGTTAAAACAAAAAACTCTTTTTTGTTTTCCGAGAGTTTCCTCACGTTTTCTATAAAGCCCTCTTGCAAAAGTATTTTAACAATGTTTTCGGTGATGTTAGTAGGTGCTATTCGAACTGTTCCCTTTCTATTCATGTCAGCATTTCGGATAGAAGTTATTATGTCAGCAATAGTGTCCTTGCTCATGATAAACTACAAATTTTGTTACTTCCGAATTTTGATATAATCAACATGTTCTTTTTTAGGAAAATTATGAAAAGTATATGCGTGAGACATACTCGACTAAATTTTTATTTATTTATTTGATTTTAATATTATCACTATAGCGTGGTCCCATCTTATAATACTTCCGGCGCTAATGAAACTATTTTAGTAAAATTCAACTGTCTCAATTCCCGGGCGATCGCACCAAAAACTCGAGTTCCCTTTGGATTTCCCTCTTGATCAATGACAACTGCAGCATTGTCATCATACCGTATTATCATACCGTTATCGCGTCTGAGTTCTTTACAAGTACGTACAATTACTGCTCTGATCACTTCTGATCTTTCTAGAGGCGTATTGGGTACTGCTTCCTTGATCACAGCAACAATAACGTCCCCAATATTAGCATATCTACGATTACTGGCTCCTATGATTCGAATACACATCAATTCTCGAGCACCGCTATTGTCTGCTACATTCAAATGGGTTTGAGGTTGAATCATATAGTTTTTTGAATCTGTTTTTTAATGTTTAATTTTTTTAATTTAAAGTAAAGTACTCAAAGGACGAAGTAAAAAAAAAAAAGAAATAAAATCGCATTTTTATACCCAAGATTTTTTTTATTTATTTCGGCATCCCTATCCAGAAATAATGAATTGAGTTCTTATAGGCATTTTAGACGCCGCTATTGAAATAGCCTTTCGAGCTATATTTTCGGCTACTCCACTCATTTCATAAAGTATTCTACCCGGTTTAACGACGGCTACCCAATATTCGGGGGACCCTTTCCCGGACCCCATACGTGTTTCCGTGGGTCTTAACGTAACTGGTTTGTCGGGAAATATACGTACCCATATTTTTCCCCCGCGTCGTACATTTCGTGTCATTGCTCGGCGTCCTGCTTCGATTTGTCGAGATGTGATCCAAGCGGGTTCAAGTGCTTGAAGAGCATATTTACCGAAAGTAATTTGATTACCTCGATAAGATATTCCTTTCATCCTTCCTCTATGTTGTTTACGGAATCTTGTTCTTTTGGGGTTATAATCGATGGTTCTTTCTCAATGCCATCTCTACTACAGAACTGGACATGAAAGTTTCGTCTCATCCAGCTCCTCGCGAATGAAAGGACTCAAAAAGGTTTTATCAAGATATACAGGGATTTAATGAATAATATACTGAAACATAGGATTTTTGGAAATTTCAG